TATATATTTCTTAAAACATATACTTATAGACTCCCTATCCCTATTAAGTATATATATACTCACTTAGGTATACTTAGTATAATATAACAATTATATATGAATTATAAGATATCTTTATAACAATATAAGGATAAGGTTCAAATATAAAACAATAAATATAACAATAAATAACAGGTACAAATATTAAATCGAGGTACCCATTCTATGATAACTCTCAACAGTCTCCCCTCCATTTTTGTGCCTTTAGTGGGCTTAGTATTTCCGGCAATTGCAATGGCTTCTTTATCTCTTTATGTTCAAAAAAACAAGATTTTTTAGATACAACAAGGACAAATCTTATATATATATTTTTCAAGACTTACTTGGATCATAACACGGATATCTATTTAGTAAAATATGGTATAATATGCGGCTTCCTTCGGGCATAAGCTCTTATGTATGTGTAAACATGATAAATGAATTCTAACTATTTTCAAATAGATCGGGATCGGGGAGAATTTCTGAAATGGAAAGTCAATATATCTATATGTATTAGGAAATCATATGAAAGGTATGTTATTATTTTAGTTTGGATCTAAGAAATTCGATGAATTATCCCTAAAGGTTCACATCATAATAGTGCTGGTTGATGAGAGTTACTTCGGAAACAAAAAAAAGTAAAAAAAAATTATTTTTGTTATTCTCCCAATTCCAATAAAATGCAACTAGGTCTAGTTAGAGTATGAGTTGGCGATCAGAACGTATATGGGTAGAACTTATAGCGGGGTCTCGAAAAACAAGTAATTTCTGTTGGGCCTTTATTCTTTTTTTAGGTTCATTAGGGTTTTTATTGGTTGGAACGTCCAGTTATTTTGGTAGGAATTTTATATCTTTATTTCCTTCTCAGCAAATAATTTTTTTTCCACAAGGTATCGTGATGTCTTTCTATGGGATCGCAGGTCTTTTTATTAGCTCCTATTTGTGGTGCACAATTTCGTGGAATGTAGGTAGTGGTTATGATCGATTCGATATAAAAGAGGGCATAGTGTGTATTTTTCGTTGGGGATTTCCTGGAAAAAATCGTCGCATATTTCTCCGATTCCTTATGAAAGACATTCAGTCCATCAGAATAGAAATTAAAGAGGGTATTTATGCTCGTCGTGTCCTTTATATGGAAATAAAAGGACAAGGAGCCATTCCCTTGACTCGTACTGATGAGAATTTTACTCCACGAGAGATTGAGCAAAAAGCTGCTGAATTGGCCTATTTCTTGCGTGTACCAATTGAAGTATTTTGAAAAAAGGAACTGGAGAATGAATACTTTGCAAGAGATAAAAAACTCAAGAATCATCTTTTTTTCTATAGCATAACTTAACTGAAGTTTCTTCAGAACGCTTACTCGAGCCAAAGCAAACGTATATGAAACAATTCTAAAACTAAATTGTTTATGTCCACAATTTTTTTTATGCGTATGTAAATCCACTTAACTCAATTCAGTAACAAATCTAAATGATAGATTCATCATATATCAAAACAAAACATTTCATCATAAAGTAAAGAATTTTTTTTTTCTAAATATTTGATATTTTGATAGAACGGGAGTTCTTTCGTCTCGAAATCCGACTACTATTAATTTGAAGAGGGCTCTTTCTTATTCTATATTCTTTCTAAATTCAAGGACTAACCGCTGTACTGAATCACAAAAAAATCCGGAAATACATCGATGACTTGTAATAGAACTTATGCTTGATAGAAATATTAGTATCATATAGAGTCGACGAATGAGGTGCGTTCATTAATTTAAATTCACAGACGAAAAAATGGCAAAAAAGAAAGTATTAATTTCCCTTCTATATCTTGCATCTATAGTATTTTTGCCTTGGTGGATCTCTCTCTCATTTAATAAAAGTCTGGAATCTTGGTTTACTAATTGGTGGAATACTAGGCAATCCGAAATTTTTTTGAATGATATTCAAGAAAAGAGTATTCTAAAAGAATTCATAGACTTAGAGGAACTCTTACGTTTGGACGAAATGATAAAGGAATACCCGGAAACACATTTACAAAAGCCTCGCATCGAAATCTACAAAGAAACGATCCAATTGATCAAGATGCACAACGAGGATCGCATCCATACAATTTTACACTTCTCGACAAATATAATCTGTTTCGGTATTCTAAGTGGTTATTCTATTCTAGGTAATGAAGAACTTGTTATTCTTAACTCTTGGTTTCAAGAATTCCTATACAACTTAAGCGACACAATAAAAGCTTTTTCTATTCTTTTATTAACTGATTTATGTATAGGATTCCATTCGCCCCACGGTTGGGAATTAATGATTGGCTCTGTCTACAAAGATTTTGGATTTGCTCATAATGATCAAATTATATCCGGTCTTGTTTCTACTTTTCCAGTCATTTTAGATACAATTTTTAAATATTGGATCTTTCGTTATTTAAATCGTGTATCTCCTTCACTTGTAGTGATTTATCATTCAATGAATGACTGAAAAGTGATCGA